TCTTATTTTCGTTAAATTATAGGAAAATAAAAAATTTTTGTTCTACGTCTTACGTATGTATATATAATCCAAATATAGAATTATATAATATAGAAACTATAGATATGATATATGCTTTTGTACCTTCTATACTCACTTAGATATATACTTAGATTAGATATATACTTAGATTATACTAATTAAACTTTGAATTCTAATTAATTCTTAATAAGATAAAATATCTTTATAATATAAATATATAAATAATAATAACAGGTACAAATAGTAAATTGAGGTATCCTTTATATGACAACTTTCGACTTTCCCTCTGTTTTGGTGCCTTTAGTAGGCTTAGTATTTCCGGCAATGGCAATGGCTTCTTTATTTCTTCATGTTCAAAAAAATAAGACTGTTTAGATCTGATGGGCCCAACTCTGATCCATTTTTTTTTTCAAAACTAAGACTTGTATCATAACGCAGATACCTATTTAGTGTAAGAAGGTATAACATGCGGCGCTTCCGTCGAAAAGGGGCTCTTTGGCCTGTAGAAAGATGATATGGGGGTAAAGGAATTCTATCTTTTTGAAAAAATCTCAGGATCGCCGGATGGCTGAACTGTAAAATCGGTACATCTATATGTATATTGATGGGATCATACGAAGGGTATGTTTTTATTTTAGATCTAACTAATTTGATAAATTACTCTTAAAGGTTCACATCAAACTAGTACTAGTTGATGAGAGTTACTTCGGAAACAAAAAGAGTAAAGTCTAGGGTATTCTCTCAATTCCAATAAAACGAAACCAGATCAAGTATGAGTTGTCGATCAGAACATATATGGATACAACCTATAACGGGGTCGCGAAAAACAAGTAATTTCTGCTGGGCCATTATCCTTTTTTTAGGTTCATTAGGATTCTTATTGGTTGGAACTTCCAGTTATCTTGGGAGAAACTTGATATCTTTATTTCCGTCTCAGCAAATCCTTTTTTTTCCACAAGGGATTGTGATGTCTTTCTATGGGATCGCGGGTCTCTTTATTAGCTCCTATTTGTGGTGCACAATTTCGTGGAATGTAGGGGGTGGTTATGATCGATTCGATAGAAAAGAAGGAATGGTGTGTATTTTTCGTTGGGGATTCCCTGGAAAAAATCGTCGCATCTTCCTCCGATTCCTTATAAAGGATATTCAGTCCGTCAGAATAGAAGTTAAAGAGGGTATTTATGCTCGCCGTGTACTTTATATGGATATCAGAGGCCAGGGGGCCATTCCCTTGACTCGTACTGATGAGAATGTTACTCCACGGGAAATCGAACAAAAAGCTGCCGAATTGGCCTATTTCTTGCGTGTACCGATTGAAGTATTTTGAGAAATGAGCTGAGAGAGTGAATGCTTTCTCAGCAGGAAGGAAAAACTAAAGAGAATCCCCTTTTTCTATACCATAACTTAACTGAAGTTTCTTCATAACGCTCATTCTAGTCAAAGAAGACGTATACGTAACGTAACAACCACAAAACAAAACCATTTTTGTGGTCTTTTATGTGTATGGAAATCTACACAACTTAATTCAATAACAAAAAAATTAAGTAACAAATCGAAAAAATGGATTCATCCTTTCTATTTTCTATCAAAGCAGTTCGAAATACATAAATTTTTTTATTCCGGACTCTGAGTAGTCAGTGAAAATTTTTAAAAATAGAAGATATTTTGATATAATGATAGAAAAGAATATTCATTACCTAAATAAAGCGATTCTTTCAGGCAGTCATTGAGGGGGGATACTTGCTTCGAATTTGACCAATTACTATATCTGGAAACAATATAATATTTTTTTGTTAACTCTTTGAATTCGAAGTGGATTCTTAATCTATTTCTGTATTCTTTCTACATTCAAAGACTAACTCCGAAATCACAAATAAAAAACAAAACAGTGAATAGATTCATAAGTTCGATACTTTGTAATAGAACTCATGCATGAGAGAAATATTGGATGGCGTAGAGTCAACTAATGAGGTCGGTTCATTAAAAATTCATAGACGAAATGAAAAAATGTCAAAAAAGAAAGCATTCAACCCTCTTTTATATCTTGCATCTATAGTATTTTTGCCCTGGTGGATTTCTCTCTCATTTAATAAAAGTCTGGAATCTTGGGTTACTTATTGGTGGAATACTAGGCAATCTGAAATTTTTTTGAACGATATTCAAGAAAAAAATATTCTAGAAAAATTCATAGAATTGGAGGAAATCTTTCTTTTGGAGGAAATGATCAAGGAATACTCGGAGACACATCTACAAAACCTTCGTATAGGAATCCACAAAGAAACGCTCCAATTAATCAAGATACACAATGAGGATCATATCCATACGATTTTGCACTTCTCGACAAATATAATCTGTTTCGTTATTCTAAGTGGTTATTCAATTTTGGGTAATAAAGAACTTGTTATTCTTAACTCTTGGGCTCAGGAATTCCTATATAACTTAAGTGACACAATAAAGGCTTTTTCGATTCTTTTATTAA